GATTCCCTTTTACAAGAGAATTTATAAAATTCAAATTCTGAAAAAAAGAATAAGTAGATCCATAGAAGATATATGCTATGAATAGACCCAAAATTGCTAAACTTACAGAAGAAATTGCATTAGTGATAAATTCATATGAATTTATGGAAGAATTAGAACTTTCCTGGAAAAAGTTTATTGAAGGAGTTAGCCACTTTGATAATATGGTTAACTCCGATATTCCATTACCTTTTATTTCATTATCAAAATGGATTCCTATGGATCCAACGAACAAAGTAAAAAGTTGTAATATAAGAAGAGGAAATAGCATAGTATTTCCCGTTTCATGAGGATATACAAAAGTGTTTTTAGCTCCAAAGGGAGTACTAAAGGATCCTATCTTATTTCTTGTATTACCAGGAATTTCGGGTATATTTTGTGAAAAAAAAGAAACTCCACTCTTCATTGTTGATAAAACCAAATCCCTATTGACTCCTTTGGATATGCCTTTTCCCCATAAGGATATTGAATACAACGAACCCTCCTTAGTACTGCTGTAATTTTGAAAATGAACACGCAAATAGCCATCAAAAGTAAGTAAATATATTCGAAACATATAAAATGCAGTTAATCCTGCAGTAAAAGAAGCTATTATTCCAAAAAAGGGTGAATATAACCAACTATTACTCAGGATTTCATCTTTGGACCAGAAGCAAGCAAGAGGGGGAATACCACAAAGAGAAAGTGTACCACATAAAAAAGTAGTTCTTGTAATTGGAACGTATTTTCTTAAACCACCCATAAGAACCATATTCTGACTTTTATCTGGTGAATATCCAACAAGAGGTTCCATTGAATGAATAATGGATCCAGATCCTAAGAACAATAAAGCTTTCGAATAAGCATGAGTGATCAAATGGAATAAAGCAGCTTGATAAGAACCCATACCTAGGGCTAACATCATATAACCCAATTGAGACATTGTAGAATAGGCTAAGCTTCTTTTAATATCTCTCTGAGCAAGAGCTAAAGTGGCTCCTAAGAAGAGTGTTATTGTACCTACTAAAGAAATAAAACTCATTATCAAGGGTAGGGATATGAAAAGAGGAAGAAGTCGAGCTAGAAGAAAAATCCCCGCAGCAACCATAGTTGCTGCGTGTATAAGAGCCGAAATGGGAGTGGGTCCTTCCATAGCATCGGGTAACCATACGTGAAGAGGGAATTGTGCAGATTTTGCAACTGCACCAAGGAATAATAAAAAAGCACACAAAGTAGTAAGTAAGGAATTAACCCCATTATTAGGAATCCAGTTATTAGCAATTTTGAACAAATCTCGAAACTCTAAACTACCTGTTATCCAAAAAAAACCTAAAATTCCTAATAACAGACCAAAATCCCCTACACGATTAGTTACAAAAGCTTTTTGGCAAGCACTCGCTGCAATTGGTCGTGTAAACCAAAAGCCTATCAATAAATAGGAACACATTCCGACAAGTTCCCAAAAAAAATAAATTTGTATCAAATTGGAACTAGTAACCAACCCCAACATGGCAGTATTAAAAAAACTTATATAAACAAAAAATCTCAAATATCCTTCATCGTGAGACATATAATCATCACTATAAATAAGAACCAAGATTCCTACAGTAGTAATTAGTATTAACATAATAGACGTAAGGGGGTCGATCAAGTATCCAAATTCTAAGGAAAAATCATTATTGATGGTCCAAGACCATAGATATTGATAGATGGAACTTCCATTTATTTGTTGAATAGACAGGTGAACTGAGAATACCAGAGCTATACTTAAGAGTAAAATACTAGGAAAAGCCCATATGCGTCGAAGATTTTTTGTTGCTGTCGGAATAAGAAAAAGTCCAAATCCCATTGACATAATAACTGGAAGTGGGAGAAGAGGGATTACCCAGGCATATTGATATGTATGTTCCATAAGAAAAGAAATAGCAATTTATAGTTGAAATTTTTCTATAAAATAGAATTGTTTCCGATTCACCAAACCTACTCTTATCTCTCTCTAAAGGAATTAAAAAAACAAAATAAGAATAAGAAAAAATACAGGAATTCCGGACTTTTCCAAATTTCTCTCATTAAAATATTCAAAAAGTGAATCAAAGAATTTCGTTATCTAGTTATTAGTTAAAAAAATATTTATTAATAAAATACAAAAAAACATTGAATCATTTGACTTTCTATTCATTTTTGTATTTCTTTCTCTTAAAATAAAGGAGCTCTCTTGTTTCGTAATTGATTGATTGAATTCCAAAGAAAACCTATATTTATAGTATAGGAAATTCTCGAATATTGCTTACTTCATATAAAACGAAAATCCTAATGACTAGAATTCTCTAAGTTTTAGAATGTCTTGTTTAAGAGACTAAGTATTTTTTTTTATTGGAATTCAATTATGAAATACCGTTCTGAACTTAATTAACGAATTGAATTTTACCTCCTTTTTATCTCCCCATCTTATATGAGGGCTTATCCCCCATACCATATATTTATATATGGAGTATATTTGATATATAAATTGATTTAAATAGAAAGCCTTTAAAAACTCTTGTTCTTACCCACATTAGACAAAATGAACTAAAAAAGAATTTCGAATTTCAGTATCTTTCAGTATCTAAGTATAAATACTAAGAAAAAACAGAAAGAAGGATTGATTTGCGGCAATAGATGTCTTTCACATACAACTAGAAAAAAGTAATCCCTTTTTAAATGGCAGTTCCAAAAAAACGCACTTCGATGTCAAAAAAGCGTATTCGTAAAAATCTTTGGAAGAAAAAGACTTATTTTTCCATAGTACAATCTTATTCTTTAGCAAAATCAAGATCATTTTCTAGCGGCAACGAGCATCCAAAACCAAAAGGTTTTTCTGGGCAACAAACAAATAATAAGGTTTTGGAATAATCTGAATTGAACTATCCCAACCCAAAGAAATTCCAATTATTTAATATGAATGAATAATTCGGATTAATTAACGAATGTACTTTTATGTGTCGAATTCCTCGGTACAATATTCTTAGAACGAATCCCTCTGTTATCCATTATATAGAACAAAAGTTTTTGGTATATTGTGTCCTCAGTATTCTTTTCCTAGCAAAGAACTTTTTTTTGGTAATAGAATCCTCATAAAAAAAATATGAGGATTCTATTACCAAAAGTAGACTATTCTTGCAATAGGACTTACAACCTCTACCTATCTTATCCAATCTTATCCAAAATTCCCATATAAATGAGTTTAGAACTGGTAAATCATATTAATAAGAGCGTAAAGACTTTCATTCTATAAATTTTTCTAAAATACAAAATTCTTTGTAGTTAATGATGAAATTCTAATGTTCCTAAATTCTATGGCCTCTCCCAGTCTCGACGATTCGCGAGAAAATAACTATTATTCTTTTAAGTTAACTATTATTTTAAGTTAGCCGCCATGGTGAAATTGGTAGACACGCTGCTCTTAGGAAGCAGTGCTCAAGCATCTCGGTTCGAGTCCGAGTGGCGGCAGTCTAGAAAAAGAATACAATAGATTAGAAAATGGATTCAATTCGAAATTTCCAATTTTGTAATGGGACCTTATCCTTATGCTATTTGCAACTTTAGAACATATACTAACTCATATCTCTTTCTCAACCATTTCAATTGTGATTACGATTCATTTGATAACCTTATTAGTTCGTGAACTTAGGGGATTACGTGATTCGTCAGAAAAAGGAATGATAACAACTTTTTTCTCTATAACAGGATTCTTAGTTTCTCGTTGGGTTTCTTCGGGACATTTTCCATTAAGTAATTTAGATGAGTCATTGATCTTCCTTTCATGGGCTCTGTATATTCTTCATACTATTCCTAAGATACAGAACTCGAAAAATGATTTAAGCACAATAACTACACCAAGTACTATTTTAACGCAAGGCTTTGCCACGTCGGGTCTTTTAACTGAAATGCATCAATCCACAATACTAGTACCTGCTCTACAATCTCAGTGGTTAATGATGCATGTCAGTATGATGTTACTAAGCTATGCAACTCTTTTGTGCGGATCCTTATTATCCGCCGCTCTTCTAATCATTAGATTTCGAAAGAATTTCGATTTCTTTTCTAAAAAGAAAAAAAATGTTTTAAGTAAAACATTTTTCTTTAGTGAGATTGAATATTTATATGCAAAAAGAAGTTCTTTAAAAAACACCTCTTTTCTCGCATTTCCAAATTATTACAAATATCAATTAACTGAGCGTTTGGATTTTTGGAGTTATCGTGTCATTAGTCTAGGGTTTACTCTTTTAACCATAGGTATTCTTTGTGGAGCAGTATGGGCTAATGAGGCATGGGGATCCTATTGGAATTGGGATCCTAAGGAAACTTGGGCTTTTATTACCTGGACCATATTTGCAATATATTTACATAGTAGAACAAATCAAAATTGGAAGGGTACGAATTCTGCACTTGTAGCTTCGATAGGATTTCTTATAATTTGGATCTGCTATTTTGGTATCAATCTATTAGGAATAGGTTTACATAGTTATGGTTCATTTACATTACCATCTAAATGATTACATAACATAAAACCTTCATTTTATGAAGGTTTTTTCCTTTTTTTTTTGATTTGAGAACCCCTTGAAAAGACGGTCAAGGGGTTCTCAAAAATTCGAGATAGATCTAATTAGACTTTTTTCCTTTTTATTTATGAATTTTATGTTTTTTCCACTATGGAATATAGAGCGGACTAGTTAAAAAAAAAAAAAAAGAAAATCCTATTTAGGATAATAATTGTATAATAGAGCCTCTACCCTGTCAACAGATAGCGAGAGAACAAAATCTGGATAAATACCAATTCCTATTACTGGTAAAAAGATACAGATTAAAAGAAAGAGTTCCCGTGGTCCAGAATCCACAAAATTTTCGTTTGGAACATGAAATAGCTTGTATCCATAGAACATCTGGCGTAACATAGATAATAAATAAATAGGAGTTAATATCATTCCAATTGCCATTACAAAAGTAATTAGCATTTTTGGCATTAACATAAATTTAGGACTAGTAATTAGCCCAAAAAATACTACTAATTCGGCAACAAAACCGCTCATTCCAGGCAAGGCAAGAGAAGCCATTGAAAAGCTACTAAACATGGTAAAAATTTTTGGCATTGGAATAGATATTCCCCCCAGTTCTTCGAGATAAACAAGACGCACTCTATCACAAGCCGTTCCCGCCAAGAAAAAAAGTGTAGCACCGATAAATCCGTGGGATAATATTTGTAAAAAAGCTCCATTTAGTCCAATGTTGGTTATGGAACCAATTCCTATAATTATGAAACCCATGTGAGATACGGAGGAGTAGGCTATTCTTTTTTTGAAATTTCGTTGACCAAGAGAAGTTGAAGCTGCATAGATTATTTGCACCGCTCCTATTATTACCAACCAGGGGGAAAATAGATAATGAGCATGAGGTAACAATTCCATATTGATCCGAATCAATCCGTATGCTCCCATCTTTAATAGAATTCCGGCTAAAAGCATACATGTACTGTAATGCGCTTCCCCATGGGTATCTGGTAACCACGTATGTAGAGGTATAATCGGCAATTTGACAGCATAAGCAATAAGGAAGCCAAAATACAGTAGTATTTCTAATGTTGCAGGGTATGATTGATTAATCAATTTTTCCAAATCGAATCCGGGTTCATTGGCACCATATAACCCCATACCCAGAACTCCAATTAAGAAAAAAATGGAACCGCCTGCAGTATACAAAATAAACTTGGTAGCTGAATACAGACGCCTCTTTCCCCCCCACATGGATAAAAGTAAGTAAACAGGGATTAATTCTAACTCCCACATGATAAAAAAAAGTAAAAGGTCTCGTGAAGAAAATAATCCTATTTGACCGCTATACATTGCTAGCATCAGGAAATAGAATAATCGCGAATTCCGGGTAACCGGCCAAGCCGCTAAAGTAGCTAAAGTAGTGATAAATCCTGTCAATAAAATAGATCCTAATGAAAGTCCATCGATTCCCAATCTCCAGTGGAAATCCAAAACATCTATCCATTTAGAATCCTCCCTTAATTGGATTAAGGGATCCTCCAATTGGAAATGATAACAGAATGCATAAGTCATTAAAAGGAATTCTAATAAACAAATAGATATAGTATACCACCTAACGATTTTATTTCCTTTATGAGGTAAAAAGAAAATTAATGAACCTGCAAATATCGGCAAAACAACAAGTATTGTTAACCAAGGAAAATAACTCATGATAAAGTAATAAAGACAAGATACGTTTTGACCAGAAAAGCCCATGCTCGATTATTTCGAGCACAGGCTTCTTCGGTAAAGAGGAATCAGACGATTCAAGTGGAGTTTTTTGTAACGTATCAATAAGATAGAGCCATGCTGCGGGTTGTTTCAGGCCCTAAATAAACGCGGACACTTAAAAAATCTGTTGGGCAGGCGGATTCGCATCTCTTACAACCCACACAATCTTCGGTTCTCGGCGCGGAAGCAATTTGCTTGGCTTTACATCCATCCCAAGGTATCATTTCTAATACATCTGTTGGACAAGCTCGTACACATTGAGTGCATCCTATACATGTATCATAAATTTTTACAGAATGTGACATTGGATCTCTAAATTTTCCTTTTCAACATAAAAAATTTCGATCTGGTAAAAATGAAATTAGTACTATATAAATTAGATATATTGTAGACACCAGACGAAGCAATGGTTTATCCAAACTTTAACAAATAGTGCAATATATTTCTTAATCTGTTTGTGAGAAAGCATGAAAAGAGCTAAGAGACTTGAATTTAAGACTTCAACAGTAATAATTATACGAATTCTACATACTAATTTGAATTAGCCAATAAATTGGGTATCATCTTTTCAATATAAATTATTGCAATATTCAAATTGCAATATCAATGAATTGCAAAAATGCAATATTCAAATATTCAATAAGTAAAAAAGAATACTCAGAAATAACCTACTCAAAAAAAGGATATTATTAAATATTAATAAGAAAATAAGATTAGATTTCTATTCATCTTAATGTTCTGTATTATTATATATGCGCCTTTGTTTAGAGGATTCCATGTCTAATTATTCAAAAAATGAGATTGATTGATACGAGTGGATTTCCTGTTACGATGGATAGAAGAAAGAATGGATAGTCCAATAGCGGCTTCAGCAGCCGCAAGGGCTATAACAAAAATTGCGAAAATGTCTCCTTTTAATTGGCGACTATCAAATAGATCAGAAAATGTTACGAGATTTAGATTAATTGAATTCAGTATAAGTTCAAGACATATTAGAGCTCTAACCATGTTTCGGCTTGTGATCAATCCATAGATACCAATCGAAAATAAATAGACACTCAAAAAAAGTACATGCTCAAACATCATTAACTAACTCCTTATCAATCTCGATTCATTTCAATATGAGGACAAGAATTGAACCGATTCAATTAATTAGAATAGAATAATTACGCAACAAAAGGGAAAAGAAGGTATTTGTTGTGTTAGCAGTAGATTGTTTTACTAAATCAAAATTGTGATTCTTTAGTTATTTATTTTATATTTGAAATTCTAAGAATTTTTACTCATTCTAAGTATTTCTTATTGTCGAGCCATAGTAATTGCACCTATTAAAGAAACTAGAAGAATTAGGGAAATGAGTTCAAACGGAAGATAAAAATCGGTTGCTAAATGAATCCCAATTTGTTGAACGTTATTTATGAGACCCTGTTCTACTATTTGGTTTGATCTTGTAGTCCAAAGAATTCCATACCACGACGTATCTGGGATAGTAGTCATTAGTGAAAAAGGAATAGTTATACAAACGAGTAAAGTAAACCCATCTCCAATAGTCCAATAATTCTTATCTTTAGACCACTCTGAGCCGTTTACAAACATTACAGCAAATATGATCAAGACATTTATGGCTCCCACATAAATAAGAAGTTGTGCGACAGCTACAAAGTAGGAATTCAATAAAAAATAGAATAAGGATATACAAACAAGAACTAATCCCAGTGAAAAGGCCGAATAAATTGGGTTGGTAAGTAATACTACTCCTAGACCCCCTAGTAGAAGAACAAATCCCCCAAATAGCACAAGAATCTCGTGTATTGGTCCAGGTAAATCCATTATGGATAAGAAGAAATTTATAGTATAAAATTTTTCATGAACTGACTAAAACTAAAAGATTCAAGGAAGGGAAAAGGTATTAGGATATTTTTTTGTATATGTATATAAGTTGTTAAGCAGTAGTTATTCTTTTTTCGTTATAGTTTAGTAAAAATGGATTTTTCTAACAAAAAAAATCCTAATACTTAGTAATCAGTAATCGTTCTTGAATTCCAAGATTTTTCTTCGTCTATTTGACTTTGAGGCGAATTCCTAATTGTTTGAATTGTGTAATCTCCCATTATGGAGATTGGTAACCGACTCAAAGCAATTTGATTGTAATTCAATTCATGACGATCATAAGTAGAAAGTTCATATTCTTCAGTCATTGATAAACAATTTGTCGGACAGTATTCAACACAGTTACCACAAAATATACAAACTCCGAAATCAATACTATAATTAAGCAATTGTTTCCTTTTAATATCTTTTTCAAATCTCCAATCCACAAGGGGTAGATCTATCGGGCATACGCGAACACATACTTCACAAGCAATGCATTTATCAAATTCAAAGTGTATTCGCCCCCGGAAACGCTCCGATGTAATTGATTTTTCATAAGGGTAGTGAATCGTTATAGGGAAACGATTTGTGTGGGATAAGGTAATTCTGAAACTTTGACCAATGTATCTTGCGGCGCGTATTGTTTGTTGACCATAACTAATGAACCCAGTTAGCATAGGGAACATATTCTAAATATATATGAAAAAGGTATGTTTCTTTCTCTTGTTTGAGAGAACTTTTGTGTTGAAAATATTCTTACTCTTATTGTATTATCTTATTTATAGTGAAACTAGTTGGGAAGAAGTTGTTAATAAGAGATTGCCCAGAGAAATAGGTAAAAGAAATTTCCATCCAAGATTTAATAACTGATCCATTCTCATCCTGGGTAAAGTCCATCTTATTGTGATAGAAATGAAGAGAAATAAATAAGCTTTAGTTAATGTAATAAAGATACCTACTACCATTTCCAAAATTCCAATTATTTTATTCATTTGGAAAAACCCAAAAAAGGATATATAGGGAATAGAGAAATTCCACCCCCCTAAGTATAGAACAGTTACAAATAAAGAGGAAACTAATAAATTTAGGTAAGAAACAAGATAAAATAAACCATATTTAATACCAGAATATTCGGTTTGATAACCTGCTACTAATTCTTCCTCTGCTTCTGGTAAATCAAAGGGTAATCTTTCACATTCTGCCAAAGAAGAAATTAGAAAAACTAGAAAACCTATAGGCTGACGCCAAAGATTCCATCCAAAAAAACCATATTTGGACTGTGCTTCAACTATATCAACTGTACTTGAACTGTTAGATAATCATAGTCGGTGATAACATCACAGTTCCCACCGCTATTCCAAAACCGTACATGAAACCTTAGCTTCATACGGCTCCTCTATGATCAGAAAAAGGGAAAGGATTGTTTCATTTCGGTATTATCCCCTGGGCATAGATAGAATTAGGTAAGATAAAATAGATTGGAAAGGCCCAAATTAGACCAAAGCAATTCCGTCTGCTAGAATAACAAAAAAGCGCTTCCGAATTGATCTCATCCTTTATATAATAAAATAAAAAATTTTTCTTTGTTCGGTAATAACTTAATATTGGAATAAAACACTCGTTATAGCAATTAATAAATGGAAAGAATTGGGCATTAGTTCATGAGGAATTCTGTATGAATAGGGATAAAGAATAAATAAAGATCCTTTTTTGTATTGCATTCCATATCTTTTGTCCTATTCTTCTTTTCCGGGGAAGGGTATACTTAAAAAGAAAAAAGAATAAAGGGTTAATTCGTTCTTGATAGCCATTTCTTTAACAAGTGAATGGGAACATACTCTAGACCGGAATCCAAAGAAAGTACTACTTGATCATTTCCACCAATTTCAAGTCCTTATTACGATTCCTTTTATGAGGAAAAATGTCTAATGATTTAGATTCTCTCATTACTAATCCTGTATGTACTTTAGTGTTTCTAACCCCTCACTAACTTTTGATGGATTGCCTTATGGTTATAAGTTATAGTAATAACTTAAAATATTCTAGTAATGGAATTCCATATTGCGAATCCTTTATTCTTGCCCGCTTCAAGATATGATGACTAATCAAACAATCTCAACCTTGGGGTAAAGAGTTTACACTGCTTATGTTTACTGGAACTTTTTTCTTGTACGTAGGAAATGAGATTTTGTATTTTTACTACAAATTAATAAGCTGTTTTGTTTCACTCATATAGCTATCTAGTTTAACTTACCAACTCGAATACAGAATAAGCAAAGGAAGATAAGCATTCAATGTATTTTAGAGGAAAAAGATTCTATTTTAACGAATCACACGTAGAGATATTGCTAGGACACAAAAAGTTAATGGTATTTCATAACTAATAGATTGAGCAGCCGCTCGTAGACCTCCTGAAAAAGAATATTTATTATTTGAGCTATATCCCGCCATGAGAAGACCAATAGGAGCAATACTTGAAATGGCAATCCATAAAAAAACACCAATACTAAGATCAGCTAAAACAAAATGATATCCCAAAGGGATCACTAAAAAACTTAATAAAACGGATATGACTGCTATAGAGGGACCAATGCTAAATAAGGGAATCTCTCCTCGGGATGGGAGGATATCCTCTTTTAAAAGTAGCTTAGTTCCATCTGCTATAGCTTGAAGGAGTCCCAGGGGGCCAGCATATTCTGGACCAATACGTTGTTGTATCGATGCGGATATTTCTCTTTCTAACCACACAATTACGAGTACTTCTATTGTGATTCCCAGTAGGAGGGTCAAAATGGGTAGAATCCATACCAGTCCGTAGACTTCTTTTAATAATTCCGATTTCGAAAAAGAATTGATAGTTTCTACCTCTACCCTATCTATTATCATTTCAACGATCAACTTCCCCCATAATGATATCTATACTACCTAATATCGTCATGATATCAGCCAATTTCATTTTTTTAACTAGCTGAGGAAGAATTTGTAAATTAATAAAACCAGGTGGACGAATTTTCCATCTCCAGGGGAAAAGGCTATCATCTCCTACCAGATAAATTCCTAATTCACCTTTTGGAGCTTCTACTCTTACATAAAGCTCTTGCTTTGATAATTCAAAATTGGGCGAAGGTTTTTTACCAAGAAATCGATATTCAAAATCATTCCATTCGGAATTCTTTGCTTTCTTAAAGCGTCGGGCTTCTAAATTCTCATAAGGTCCTCCAGGAATTTTCTCTACAGCCTGTTGAATAATTTTTATGGATTCCTTCATTTCACTGATTCGTACTAAATAGCGAGCTAACGAATCTCCTTCTTTTTGCCATTGTACTTTCCAATCGAATTGATTGTAAGACTCATAAGGATCAATTTTACGAAGATCCCATTGTATTCCAGAAGCTCGTAACATTGGGCCCGATAAGCCCCAATTTACAGCTTCTTCTCCGCTAATAAAACCGACTCCTTCAACTCGTTCTAAAAAAATGGGATTTTGTGTAATAAGTTGTTGGTATTCAACAACTCCTCGTAAAAAATAATCACAGAAATCTAAACATTTATCCATCCATCCATAAGGTAGATCGGCGGCTACTCCTCCGATGCGAAAGTAATTATGCATCATTCGCATACCTGTAGCAGCTTCAAATAGATCATATATCAATTCTCTCTCTCTAAAAATGTAGAAAAAAGGAGTCTGTGCCCCGAGATCCGCCATAAAAGGTCCAAGCCATAACAAGTGAGAAGCTATACGGCTCAATTCTAACATAATTACCCTAATATAGCTGGCTCTTTGGGGTATTTGAATATTCTCCAAGAATTCTGGTGCATTTACCGTTATTGCTTCTGTAAACATAGTAGCTAAATAATCCCACCGTGTTACATAAGGCAAGTATTGTATAATAGTTCTGTTTTCCGCGATTTTTTCCATTCCTCTGTGTAAATACCCTAATATGGGTTCGCAATCAATAACATCTTCACCATCGAGAGTAACGATCAGTCGAAGAACACCATGCATTGATGGGTGTTGAGGGCCCATATTGACTATCATGAGATCCTTTCTTGTAAGCGGTAGACTCATATCCTTGTTCTTATTCTTTTTTCCATGAAAATGGATTATTCCATGAATTCCTCAAAACGAGGCTCATCAAAATGCAAAATCTAAGACTACTATAAGACTACTAATAAAATAAGAAAAAAATTCGAACGATTAAATTACTTCTCCCGAATATCCAACTGACTGATTAATTTCTTATAACGTACTCTATTTTTCTTTGCCAAATAAGCCAGCAAACGTTGACGTTTTCCCAAAAGTCTTCGTAG